AGAGTGTGGATATCATTTGAAAATGGGCAGTTCAGATAGAATTGAGCTTTCGATTGATCCGGGCACTTGGGAACCTATGGATGAGGACATGGTCTCTATTGATCCCATTGAATTTCACTTGGAAGAGGAACCTTATAAGGATCGTATCGATTCTTATCAAAGAAAGACGGGTTTAACTGAGGCTGTTCAAACAGGCATAGGTCAACTAAATGGCATTCCTATAGCAATTGGGATTATGGATTTTCACTTCATGGGGGGTAGTATGGGATCTGTAGTAGGCGAGAAAATCACCCGTTTAATCGAGTATGCTACTAATAGATCTCTACCTGTTATTATGGTGTGTGCTTCTGGAGGAGCACGCATGCAAGAAGGAAGTTTGAGCTTGATGCAAATGGCTAAAATATCTTCTGCTTCATATGATTATCAATCAACTAGAAAATTATTCTATGTATCAATCCTTACATCCCCTACAAGCGGTGGAGTAACAGCCAGTTTCGGTATGCTAGGAGATATCATTATTGCCGAACCAAATGCCTACATTGCATTTGCGGGTAAAAGAGTAATTGAACAAACATTGAAAAAGACAGTACCCGACGGTTTACAGGGCGCTGAGTATTTATTCACTAAGGGTTTATTCGACCTAATCGTACCACGTAATCCTTTAAAAGGCGTTCTGAGTGATTTATTTCAGCTACACGGCTTCTTTCCCTTGAATCAAAATTAAAAGCGCTACTCTCAATTATTTGTAACGAACTTTAGTTCATCGGAATCAAAGTCACAATAAGAAGAATGGAGTTTTCTTTGGTGACATAGGTTTAGTTAGAGAATCAGAAGTTTCAGATAATTACTTTTCATTTTTTTCTATGGATCTAATCTATTTTTTTTTTCCTACCCCTATTCTTGATTACTAATCAGTAACCCTCTATCAAATCAACAGGAGAAAAGAGTGAATTCTTGCTTTCTCTTGCTTTCGTGGAATAGAATTTTAAAATGAAAATAAAAAATCAAAAGAATTCCATGTTTTTTATTACTTCTTACGTATTACCATTACATTAATACTATTAATTTAATTAATAGTATTTTATTAATATATAGAATATGGATAAAATCTATAATAAAAGTGTTGCATATTTCTATATCCCCTTCAGATTTCTATATCTCCCGAGAACCCACATTTTGTATTGTACTATGAACCCCTGTCGGGTCGAATCCTAACGAACCCTTCAGTAACTCGCAAGAAACTCTTTATTAGAAGATTAAGTAAATTAAGTAAGGTAAGGGCGCAACAACAACAATACAATAAAAAGCGGGTTATCATATATGTATTTCGTATAGAGTCGAATAAACACGCTTATTTAGTTCTACATTCGTTGTACTTCTTATTATATACTTAATAATTTATTATATACTTAATAATACTTATTATATATAATACTTATAATTCACATACTTATTTTATTATATCTTTATAAGAATAAGAGGTACAAATATTAAATCGGGGCACCCATTCTATGACAGATTTCAACTTTCCCTCTTTTTTTGTGCCTTTAGTAGGCCTAGTATTTCCGGCAATTGCAATGGCATCTTTATCTCTTCATGTTCAAAAAAACAAGATTGTTTAGGTTCAGTGGGACCAAATCTCATCAATTTTTTTCAACACTTGGACTTGGATCATAATACGGATATCTACTTAGTGGAATATGGTACCACGTCTGGTCTGGATATGGATATGGTCCCTTTCGAATACAAAAAAATTGATGCATGCGGATACATGATATATGAAAAAAAAAATGCATATCATATATCATATATATATATGCAGTATTGCTGTTTTTTAAGAAAAAATACATCAGTGGAAAAATGGAAAGTCAATGTATCTATATGTTATGTAGATATACATAGTGGGATCATATGAAGAAGATGTTCTTATTTTACATCTACCAAATTTGATGAATTACCCCTAAGGGTTCACATCATAATAGTGCTAGTTGATGAGAGTTACTTCGGGACAAAAAAAAATAGTAAAGTGAAATTAAAATTCATTTGGCCTATTCTCTCAATTCAATAGAATACAACTGGATCTAATATGAACTGGCGATCAGAACGTATATGGATAGAACTTATAACAGGGTCTCGAAAAACAAGTAATTTCTGCTGGGCCTGTATCCTTTTTTTAGGTTCACTAGGATTCTTATTGGTTGGAACTTCCAGTTATCTTGGTCGGAATCTCATATCTTTGTTTCCGTCTCAGCAAATAATTTTTTTTCCTCAAGGGATCGTGATGTCTTTCTATGGAATAGCCGGTCTGTCCATTAGTTCCTATTTGTGGTCCACAATTTTGTGGAATGTAGGTAGTGGTTATGATCGATTCGATAGAAAAGAAGGAATAGTGTGTATTTTTCGTTGGGGATTCCCTGGAAAAAATCGTCGCGTTTTTCTACGATTCCTTATAAGAGATATCCAGTCAATCAGAATGGAAGTTAAAGGGGGTCTTTATCCTCGCCGTGTCCTTTATATGGAAATTAGAGGCCAGGGAGCCATCCCCTTGACTCGTACGGATGAGAATCTGACTCCACTAGAAATTGAACAAAAAGCTGCTGAATTGGCCTATTTCTTGCGCGTACCAATTGAAGTATTTTGAATTGAATAATGAATGTGAATGCTTTCCCGGCATGAGATAAGAAACGCAGGAATCCCCTTTCTTTAACCTTTAATATAATCTAAAAATAGAATCTAAAGAATAATAGAATCTAACTGAAGTTTATTTCGAGGCGTTGATTCGAACAAAACACGAAACACGTTAGATTCTATTTCCCCCATTATATTCTGGTCTAATACCACTGTCACTGTGGCCCATAGAATATAGCAGGTGGACATATATGGAACAACCATAATAATAAAATTGTTGTTCACTAAAACTCTTTTTTATGCATATGTAACTCAACCCAATTCTGTTATGTTAGACTAGTAACAAGTCTAGTAAGTATGTATTCATCATACATATCAGAGCAGAACTTTTCGGAATACAGTACAGAATTTTTATTTTTAGACCAAATATTTCGTTGAATTGATACGTTAGATACAGACGGATGTAAATTATCTCTCTTTTTTTTTTTGCAATCTATTTTTATCTTTTCTTTTGTTTTGCTCCTTGAAAAGGATTGCATCTTTTATAAACATCCAATTTATCTCGGGTTTCCCACACATTTTTGATTTCACCATCAATATTCTTCAGAAATATCCCCTCAATTATTATTATATTATTCCCGCGGTGCGGGCATCTAGTGAAACATTTCAAAATAATTGATTGATCCAAGGGAAGTTCTTTCGTCTCGAAACCCGACTAATACCCATTACTTGAAGTGTGGATTGGATCTTTCGGGCACTCATCGAAAGAAACAAATGAGGATGCAATTCAATTGATTTTATTTGACCTATTTAGATATCTGAGATATCCGGGAACTTACTAATTTCTTCATTCGGGGTAGACTCTTTAATTCTAACTTCCATTTCTATATCCCTTCTAGACTCAAAGACTAAATAAATAATTCAAAAAAAAAATACGGATCCATAGGTTACATACCTTGTTATAGAACTCACTCATGCTTCATAGAAATTTCATAAGGAGTCGACGAATGAAGTAGGTTCATTAACAATTCACAGAACAAAAAGTGTCAAAAAAAAAAGCATTGACCCCTCTCCCATATCTTGTATCTATAGTATTTTTGCCGTGGTGGATCTCTCTTTCATTTAATAAAAGTCTAGAGCCCTGGGTTACTAATTGGTCGAATACCAGGCAATCCGAAACTTTTTTAAATGATATTCAAGAGAAGGACATTCTAGAAAGATTCATAGAATTAGAAGAACTATTTCATTTGGATGAAATGATAAAGGAGTACCCGGAGACACAGATACAAAAGCTTCATATAGGAATCCACAAAGAAACGATACAATTGGTCAAAATATACAATGAAAATAATATCCATATTATTTTGGACTTCTCGGCAAATATAATATGTTTCGCTATTCTAAGTGGTTATTCTATTGTGGGTAATGAGGAACTTGCCATTCTTAATTCTTGGATTCAGGAATTCCTATATAACTTAAGCGACACAATAAAAGCTTTTTGTATTCTTTTATTAACTGATTTATGTATTGGATTCCACTCGCCCCATGGTTGGGAACTAATGATCGGTTCGGTCTACAAAGATTTTGGATTTGCTTATAACGATCAAATTATATCTGGTCTTGTTTCCACTTTTCCAGTTATTCTAGATACAATTTTTAAATATTGGATCTTCCATTATTTAAATCGGGTATCACCATCACTTGTAGTGATTTACCATTCAATGAATGAATGAAGAATTCATTTGACCCGCGGCTATCAATCAGATCAGAATGTTACTTCGTACATAAACAAACCCTTTTTTAATCTGACTAACTTTCCCTGTAGGGGGTTCGACGCCTCCTATATTCCAGTACAATGGCATAATCGTGGGTAGGGAACTAGACTAGCTACCTACCTAATTTATTGTAGAAATTTCAGGAATCAATGATTGGACCATGCAAAATAGAAATACCTTTTCTTGGATAAAGGAACAGATGACTCGATCTATTTCTGTATTGATCATGATATATGTAATTACTCGGACATCTATTTCAAATGCATATCCTATTTTTGCGCAGCAGGGTTATGAAAATCCACGAGAAGCAACAGGGCGTATTGTATGTGCCAATTGCCATTTAGCTAATAAGCCCGTAGATATTGAGGTTCCGCAAGCTGTACTTCCTGATACTGTATTTGAAGCAGTTGTTAGAATCCCTTATGATAAGCAACTGAAACAAGTTCTTGCTAATGGGAAAAAAGGGTCTTTGAATGTGGGGGCTGTTCTTATTTTACCCGAAGGATTCGAATTAGCTCCTTCCGATCGTATTTCTCCTGAGATCAAAGAAAAAATGGGCAATTTGTCTTTTCAGAGCTATCGCCCCAATAAAATAAA